AGTTGTTGTTCTTGTTTCTTTAGTCCCTTTGGTGGTTCCTATCCCTGTGATGTTCCTTGGATTATTTACAAGTGGTATTCAAGCTCTTATTTTTGCAACTTTAGCCGCGGCTTATATAGGTGAATCCATGGAAGGCCATCATTGAAATAGTCTTTTTTTTTTAGCTTAGCGCAAAGCAATCTATGCGTGGTTTAAGATGATTTACTTAAGGAATAGAAATATCTAGATACGATAGAAAGCAATAGGAACAAAAAAATCAAAAATTACGATATTAGAGAGTTGTAAAAAAAAGGAAAGAGATCTAAAAGATCTTTTTCCTAAAATTATCCTTTCGTCTACTTAAAATCCTACCTTTCCTCGACTAATATTCATTTTCTATTATATTGGTCAAGCAATCTTCTTATTCAAATTCTTATTTGAATAAGATATATCTGATATATGTTTACCACGTGTGATTAAATAAAAAACAGGAGAAACTATTCTACTTTACAGTTGATTTTATTCAACAATTGACCAAAAGAAAATATTAATAAATAATAAATTGCATGAACTTAGATCAATCAAATAATTATATGATATTTCTATGCAATAATTCGTACTAATCCATTTACTTTAGTCCACTTCGATTGTATTCGGTTAGAATACTGATAAAGAAACCGGAAAGTATAAAAAATTTCTAAAAAAGGGGATTCCTAAAAACTAGATTGATTCTCGAATCTGATTGAATCTAATGGTTTACATTATGGAACAAAGACATGTATATGTGATATTAGATATTGACTATTTATATATGAACTAAAGATAGATTTCATTTGCCCTACTACTATAGTGTGGGTTCCAATAGAAGTCCTTTCATATCGTTGTAGCTATGAATTGGCTGAATAAAGAGATGAAATCGAGAAAAAATGGAAAAATTGCACTAACAGTTCGGAACCAAAAAATAGAAGAATTAAAGTTCTATCGATTCACAAAAACTCTGTGGATAGAAACGAAAAAAGAGATATTGAAGTAGTTCTGATGATTCATTATTCAATAATATTCTTACTTAAATTCGAAGTTCTTAATTACTTCGACTGGATGAATCCTATATGATGGAATAATTAAGTCATAATTCATTGGTTGATTGTATCATTAACCATTTCTTTTTGTTGGTACGAGGAACTTATCATGAATCCACTGGTTTCTGCTGCTTCCGTTATTGCTGCTGGATTGGCTGTAGGGCTTGCTTCTATTGGACCTGGAGTTGGTCAAGGGACTGCTGCGGGTCAAGCCGTAGAGGGTATCGCGAGACAGCCCGAGGCAGAGGGAAAAATACGAGGTACTCTATTGCTTAGTCTAGCTTTTATGGAAGCTTTAACGATTTATGGATTGGTTGTAGCATTAGCACTTTTATTTGCGAATCCTTTTGTTTAATCTTAGAAATAGGAAAAATACAAATTTTTTCCTATTTTATTGCCGTGGCCTTGTCGTTTGCTTTTTCAAATTAGATCACGATTTCACTTCTACAATTCTTTATTCGTTGAGAAAATAAGCTACGGGAAGGGTTGATTTGCAGATGAGGAATTAGCATACCGACTCGCTTTCATCCTTCCCGTTCGTGGTCCAGGGAAAACTCTTTTATGGAGTGTTGCAACAATCAAGGGGGGGTTCATACTTTAATAACATAATTCGAATATTTTTTGACTCGATTTCAAAAAAAAAAAAGAATAAATAAAAAAGAGGGGTAAAGTGATAGAAATAAAAAGAACTCGGGTCGATTTTTTAGTCTATTTATAAGAGGAGATTATATGAAAAGTGTAACCGATTCTTTCGTTTCTTTGGGCCACTGGCCATCTGCCGGGAGTTTCGGATTTAATACCGATATTTTAGCAACAAATCCAATAAATCTAAGTGTAGTGATTGGTGTATTGATCTTTTTTGGAAAGGGAGTGTGTGTGAGTTGTTTATTTCAAAAATGGGCTGGATCCAATCAGCTGTACCCCTTTCCGTTATAACTAGGAAAGAAAGGTGCATGATCTCGCGAATTACTTCTTAAGAAATTATATGTAAGAACCACAACATTTCGTGATTAATTGGTAAATCTACTTTGATTCTCTAGCAACCAATAATGTGGGGCTGTTAAGATGGTTAAAGCAAACCGTTTGAAGTCTAAACGCAGCATGGTATTCTTTCTACCACTATGTTAATATCTAGATGGTGTTAAAATGAATATTTTATCGATATAGAACACTCATCTCGATAAAATTATTTGAACCATTTATTTTAAAAAAGGGCATTTTCCCTCTTTTATCCAATGCTGAATCGACGACCTATGCCTTAATAAGTAAGAATAATTTTTTGGATTTGAACAGAAGAAAAAAAAGAAACAACTTTGCTGACAATTACATATTTTTGATTTTGTCAGAAGAGTCCTCCAAGTATTTTGTTTTGCATTAGATTCGTTTTTTTTTTTTGAACTATGAATAAATAAAAATAAAGAAGAGAGGATAGGCTCATTATA